AATGAAGTGCCTGACAAAAGGATTACAGTGATAGAGTAAATTATGTAAATTTTTTACCTTCATTATATTCAGTAGATTTAAACTACTTCTTAAAGTATCAAAAACTTTCGTGCTTCATACACCTAAATATACTTTAATAAAAAAGGTAAGCTAAATAAGCTAATGGGTTCATACCCCGTAAATAGGATTGTCCTCCTTTTTAATCTTTCAAAATCCTTCAAAACTTTTATTTTTTATAACCCTAATTATAGGTACTTTAATTTCAGTATCTGCCACCTCTTGATTGGGTGTTTGAATAGGGTTAGAAATCAATTTATTATCCTTTATTCCTCTAATATCCAATACAAAAAATATTTTATCTACCGAAGCATCTCTTAAATATTTTCTTATTCAAGCTATTGCTTCATCTCTATTATTATTTTCTATTATTATAATATTCTTAATATCAAATATATCTATTTTAATAAATCATGAAATATTTCTTCTCCTTATTAGTTCTGCCCTATTATTAAAAATAGGAGCAGCACCTTTTCATTTTTGGTTTCCTGGGACTATAGAAGGATTAACTTGATGAAACAATTTAATTTTAATAACCTGACAAAAAATTGCACCTCTAATATTAATTTCTTATGTAATTAAAATAAATATATTCTTCTCAATTATTATTATTTCATCAATTTCTATTGGCTCACTTGGGGGATTAAATCAAACCTCTTTACGAAAATTAATAGCATATTCATCAATTAATCATCTAGGTTGAATAATTGCAGCAATAATTTCAGGGGAAAATTTATGACAACTATATTTTTTAATCTATTTCTTTTTAAGAACTGCTATTATTTTTATATTTAATACCTTTCAAAATTTCCATATTAATCAAAATTTTCTTATAATAAATAATGATCCAAAAATCAAATTTTGCATATTTTCCCTGCTTCTCTCCTTAGGAGGTTTACCTCCTTTCTTAGGATTTCTACCAAAATGATTAATTATTCAAGCTATAGCAGAAATAAATAGATTATTAATTGTCACTTTAATAGTAATTACAACTCTTATTACACTATTTTATTATATTCGTATTACATTTTCAGCATTTCTTTTTTCATATATGGAAGTAAAATGAAACTATATTCAATTATATGATAATCACTTTTATATTATTATAATAAGCTTTACTATAATTTCTTTATTAGGTCTAATATTCAGATCATTAATTTTTAATATAATTTAAGGTTTTAAGTTAATTAAACTCATAGCCTTCAAAGCTATAAATAAAATATGTATTTTAAACCTTAGTAGTATTACTACTCCTTTAGAATTGCAGTCTAATATCATTTTTATGACTATAAAGCCTGATAAAAGAGAATAATTCTCCTAAATAAATTTACAATTTATCGCCTATACCTCAGCCATTTTACCGCAACAATGACTCTTTTCGACTAATCATAAGGATATTGGAACTTTATATTTTATTTTTGGTGCCTGAGCAGGAATAGTAGGAACTTCTTTAAGTATACTCGTTCGCGCTGAATTAGGTCAACCTGGATTTCTAATTGGAGATGATCAAATTTATAATGTTATTGTAACAGCACACGCTTTCGTAATAATTTTTTTTATAGTAATACCAATTATAATTGGAGGATTTGGAAATTGATTAGTACCTTTAATATTAGGGGCCCCAGATATAGCATTCCCTCGAATAAATAATATAAGATTTTGATTACTCCCTCCTTCTCTATCTTTATTATTAGCTAGAAGTCTAGTAGAAAACGGGGCGGGAACCGGTTGAACTGTCTACCCCCCACTCTCAGCTAATATTGCTCATGCTGGAGCATCAGTAGATTTAGCTATTTTCTCTTTACATTTAGCCGGGATTTCATCAATTTTAGGGGCTGTAAATTTTATTACAACGACAATTAATATACGTGCACCCGGAATATCTTTAGATCAAACACCCTTATTTGTTTGAGCTGTTGGTATTACTGCTTTACTTCTTCTCCTATCATTACCTGTTCTTGCCGGAGCAATTACTATATTATTAACAGATCGAAATTTAAATACATCATTTTTTGATCCTGCAGGTGGGGGAGATCCAATTTTATATCAACACTTATTCTGATTTTTTGGTCACCCAGAAGTATATATTTTAATTTTACCAGGATTTGGAATAATCTCCCATATTATTAGTCAAGAAAGTGGGAAAAAGGAAGCATTCGGAACTCTAGGAATAATTTATGCTATACTTGCAATTGGTCTTCTTGGATTTGTAGTATGAGCACATCATATATTTACTGTTGGTATAGACGTTGATACTCGAGCTTATTTTACTTCAGCTACTATAATTATTGCCGTACCCACTGGTATTAAAATTTTCAGATGATTAGCAACTCTTCATGGAACTCAATTCACTTATAGTCCATCTTTACTTTGAGCTCTAGGATTTGTATTCTTATTTACAATTGGGGGTTTAACAGGTGTAGTTTTAGCAAATTCATCAATTGATATTATTTTACATGATACTTATTATGTTGTAGCCCATTTTCATTATGTATTATCTATAGGAGCTGTTTTTGCTATTATAGCCGGATTTGTTCAATGATATCCATTATTTACTGGACTATCATTAAATCCAAAATGACTTAAAATTCAATTTACAATTATATTCTTAGGAGTTAATTTAACATTCTTCCCTCAACATTTTCTTGGATTAGCAGGAATACCCCGCCGATATTCCGATTATCCTGATGTTTACACTTCTTGAAATGTAGTATCTACTATTGGCTCAACCATTTCATTTATTGGAATTATTTTTCTCATTTTTATTATTTGAGAAAGTATAATCTCAAATCGTCCTACTTTATTTTCATTAAATATATTAAGTTCACTAGAATGATATCAAAATTTACCGCCCGCAGAACATAGTTATTCTGAATTACCTATATTAACTAATTTCTAATATGGCAGATAAGTGCGGTAGATTTAAGCTCTACATATAAAGAATACCTTTTATTAGAATATGGCAACATGATCAGATCTAAATTTACAAAACGCTGCCTCACCCTTAATAGAACAATTAATCTTCTTTCATGATCACACATTATTAATTTTATTAATAATTACTGTTCTTGTAGCTTATATTATACTAAGACTATTTTTTAATAAATATACACACCGATATTTATTAGAAGGGCAAACAATTGAAGTAATTTGAACAATTTTACCTGCAATTACTCTTATTTTTATTGCATTACCTTCTCTTCGACTTCTTTATTTACTTGATGAATCAATAGACCCTATTATTACATTAAAAACTGTAGGTCATCAATGATATTGAAGTTATGAATATACTGACTTCGTTAATCCTCATGAATTTGACTCCTACATAATTCCTTATAATGAAATATCTAATAATGGATTCCGATTATTAGATGTAGATAATCGTACTGTATTACCCTTTAATACTCAAATTCGAATATTAATCACCGCTGCAGATGTTTTACACTCATGAACTGTTCCCGCTATAGGAGTAAAGGTTGATGCAACACCTGGTCGATTAAATCAAACTAGATTTTTCATAAATCGACCAGGTTTATATTATGGTCAATGTTCAGAAATTTGTGGTACAAATCATAGTTTTATACCTATTGTTCTAGAAAGAGTTAATACTAAAACATTTATTAATTGAATTATTAATACTTAATTTCATTAGATGACTGAAAGTAAGTAATGGTCTCTTAAACCATTTTATAGTAATTAACGTTTACTTCTAATGAAGAAATTAGTTAAATCATAACATTAGTATGTCATACTAAAATTATTAAATTCATTAATATTTCTTTATTCCTCAAATAGCACCTATAAGATGATTATTTTTATTTTCAATATTTTCCATTGCATTAATTTTATTTACTATCATTAATTACTTCTTTACAATTTATCAACCAATTTCTTCTTCTAAGGAAACTTCTTCCTTACCACAAATTTCATTAAACTGAAAATGATAACTAACTTATTTTCCGTTTTTGATCCTTCTACTAATATCATAAATCTATCATTAAACTGATTAAGAACCTTTCTTGGAATAATAATTTTACCCCTCATCTATTGAATAATTCCTTCACGACATAGACTAATTTGATATTCAGTTATTAAAACATTACATAATGAATTTAAAACATTAATTGGCCCATCTGGACATAATGGGAGAAGCTTTATATTTATTGCATTATTCTCATTAATCTTATTCAATAATTTTTTAGGTTTATTTCCTTATATTTTTACAAGTTCTAGTCATTTAGCCATAACACTTACTTTAGCTATACCTTTATGATTTAGTTTTATAATTTATGGGTGAATCAATCACACACAACATATATTTGCGCATTTAGTTCCTCAAGGAACCCCAGCAGCTCTTATACCCTTTATGGTTTGTATTGAAACAATTAGAAATGTAATTCGACCAGGAACTTTAGCTGTACGATTAGCAGCTAATATAATTGCAGGTCATCTACTATTAACACTTCTCGGAAATACTGGACCTTCTTTAACACTATCTCTCCTCTCCTTATTAATATTTGCTCAAATCGCCTTATTAACTTTAGAATCCGCTGTTGCAATAATTCAATCTTATGTATTTGCAGTTTTAGCTACCCTCTATTCTAGAGAAGTAAATTAATGACTACACACTCTAATCATCCCTTTCATTTGGTAAACCCAAGACCATGACCCCTAACTGGTGCAATTGGAGCTTTAGTAACTGCAGCTGGACTGGTAAAATGATTTCATCAATTTAATAACTCCTTATTATTTCTAGGAACATTAATTACAATTTTAACAATAATTCAATGATGACGTGATATTACCCGTGAAGGAACTTATCAAGGATTACATACACTATCTGTCAATTATGGACTCCGTTGAGGGATAATTTTATTTATTATTTCAGAAATCTTTTTCTTCATCTCATTTTTCTGGGCCTTCTTCCATAGAAGATTATCACCTAATATTGATTTAGGGGCAATATGACCTCCTACTGGAATTCAACCATTTAATCCATTACAAATTCCTTTACTTAATACAGCTATTCTTCTTGCATCTGGTGTTACTGTAACCTGAGCTCACCATAGTTTAATAGAAGGAAATTATAGTCAAACTACTCAGGGACTATTTTTTACTATTATTCTAGGCATTTACTTTTCTATTCTCCAGGCTTATGAATATATTGAGGCACCCTTTACAATTGCAGATGCATCTTACGGTTCTAGTTTCTTTATAGCAACAGGATTCCATGGACTTCATGTTCTAATTGGCACAACATTTTTATCAATTTGTTTAATACGACAATTAATATGTCATTTCTCCCCTAACCATCATTTTGGATTTGAAGCAGCAGCATGATATTGACATTTTGTAGATGTCGTTTGATTATTTCTTTATATCTCCATTTACTGATGAGGTAGTTATTTATTTAGTATACACAAGTACATTTGACTTCCAATCAAAAAGATTGAAACCTTCAAAATAAATAATTTGAATTATATATATTATATCAATTATTTCAATCACTTTAGCTATAATTGTAATAATTCTAGCTTCTATTCTTTCAAAAAAATCTATCAATGATCGAGAAAAAAGATCTCCCTTTGAATGCGGATTTGATCCTAAAAGATCAGCACGCCTACCATTCTCTTTACGTTTTTTTCTAATTGCAGTAATCTTTTTAATTTTTGATGTAGAAATTGCTTTACTTCTACCTGTAACTATTATTATACAATCTTCAAATATTATTTCATGAACTACAGTCAGCTTATTCTTCTTGTTAATTCTACTTATTGGTTTATTTCATGAATGAAATCAAGGTGCATTAGAATGAGCTTCTTAATAAGGGTTGTAGTTAAGTATAACATTTGATTTGCATTCAAAAGGTATTGAAATTCAATCTTCCTTAAGTAAGAAGCGATTTTATTGCAATCAATTTCGACTTGATCTTAGATGTATTCATCCTTACTTGTGTGTACTCATTTTAGTATTATTAATTGAAACCAAAGAAGCGGTATATTACTGTTAATAATATTAGTGAAATTAATTTCCAATTAAGTAGAAATGTGACGATCAAATTAAAGCTGCTAACTTTTTATTTAAATGGTTTAACTCCATTAACATTTCTATTTATATAGTTTAATATAAAACAATACATTTTCATTGTATAAATAATATAATTTTATTTATAAATATTTAAAAATTTTTCATTTCCTTAACATCTTCAGTGTTATGCTCTAAATATAAGCTATTTAAATATAATAATATCATCATCAATAAAATTATAAATCAAAGAACAAAACTAATTAAATATATCTTAATAGTATTATTCTGTCATCATTGAACTACATTTGAATATTTTACAGATCTACTATAAATTATTTGTCCCCCTCAATCTTCTCTCCAACCTTGGTCAAAAGATTTATAAACAAAATTACCTAATATTAAAGGTATATAATTAACACCATAAGTAGAAATAAAAGGTATAAATCATATTGAACCCACAAAACATGATATTAAATAAAATTTTAATGATTGTAAATTATAAGTTAAAGAAAACTTAGCCAATTCATATCCTAACCAGCCCCCTAATCCTCTCACAGTTAAAGCCAAAGTTTTTAATCAAAATGGCAAACAAATTATAGAAGGAGAAGGAAATAAAATTCATCTTAATATACATCCCCCTACAATTGCTATAACTATTAGTGTCAACATCCCCTTTAGTATAATTCACCCTTCATCACTTAAAGGATGAAATGAAGTAGAATTAAAATCTCCTGTTATAGAATAATATACTAATCGCAATGAATAACAAACCGTCAATCCTGTAGAAAAAAAATATAAAAAAAAACTAAATCCATTTAAATAAGACAAAGAAACAATTTCCAAAATCAAATCCTTCGAATAAAATCCTGCTAAAAAAGGTATTCCACATAAAGCAAGATTAGATACATTAAAACAAATAACTGTTAAAGGCATTTGAATACACAATCCCCCTATAAATCGAATATCCTGAGAGTTTTTCATATTATGAATAACTGAACCTGCACACATAAACAATAATGCCTTAAATAATGCATGTGTTAATAAATGAAAAAAAGCTAATTTTGGAAATCCTATTGATAAAATTCTTATTATTAAACCCAACTGACTTAAAGTAGAAAGGGCAATAATTTTTTTTAAATCATATTCAAAATTAGCTCCTAATCCTGCTATAAATATAGTTAAACCTGAAATTAATAACAAAAACTTTCCTAAGTTATTTTCCACAATAACTACATTAAATCGAATTAATAAATAAACTCCTGCAGTTACTAAAGTTGATGAATGAACTAATGCTGATACAGGTGTAGGGGCAGCTATTGCTGCAGGTAATCAAGAAGAAAATGGAATTTGTGCTCTTTTAGTTATAGCAGCTAAAATAACTAATCCAGCAATAATAGTTATAATAACTGAATCCTTCATTACATCCAAATAATAAATATAATTTCAACTCCCAAAATTAAGTATTCAAGCAATAGCCATTAATAAAGCCACATCACCAATACGATTAGATAAAGCTGTTAATATCCCAGCTCTATAAGATTTTACATTCTGATAATAAATTACCAAACAATATGAAACTAGTCCCAATCCATCTCATCCTAAAAGAATTCTAATTAAATTAGGACTAATAATTAAAAATATTATAGATAATACAAATATTAATACTAAAATAATAAAACGATTAATTACCAAATCCCCGTATATATATTCTTCTCTATAAAAAATAACTAATGAAGAAATAAATAATACAAATCTTATAAATAATAAAGACATTCAATCAAATAAAAATGTTATAACTAAAGAAGATCTATTTAATGTAAAAATTTCTCATTCAATAAAAATAATTATGTCATTTATAATAAAATAAATTCCCATTATTATTAAAAATATTGCTATAAAAAACAAAAATACAAAACTTAAAAAACAAATTGATAATCTTCACAAAATGATTTAAGGTAAATTATATTACTTCACTGACACCACAAATCAATATTTTTCAATAAACTACTTAAATATAATCATAAAATACATAAATCACCCTTCAAAATTAATATATTTAATGGTAATCAATGCAACATTAATAATAAATATTCCCGTGTATATCCTATAGAACAAGAATAAATTCCTGAATAAATTATACCATGTTGACTATATGAATAAAGATATAATGTATAAGCTGCTCTAAAAAAAGAAAGTAATATTAATATAATTATTCTAATTCAAGATCATATAACTAAACTATTTAATAGACCAATCTCCCCTATTAAATTTAAAGAAGGAGGAGCCGCTATATTAGAAGAACTTAATAAAAATCATCACAATGCTATAGAAGGCATAAAATTTATTAAACCCTTATTAATTAATAATCTTCGTCTTCCCAACCGTTCATACGAAATATTAGCCAAGGCAAATAATCCTGAAGAACATAATCCATGAGCAATTATTAAAGAATATGTTCTTATAAAACCCCAATCTGTTAATGTTATTAAACCTCCTAAAGCTATTCCCATATGAACAACAGAAGAATAAGCAATTAAAGCCTTTAAATCAACCTGTCGTAAACAAACCAATCTTATTAAAAATCCACCAATTAAACTAATACTAATTCAAATTACATTATATAATAAACCTAACTTTATTAATATTATGTATACCCGCAATAAACCATAACCCCCTAATTTTAATAAAACTCCTGCTAAAATTATTGAACCTGATACTGGTGCTTCCACATGAGCCTTAGGTAATCATAAATGTACTATAAATATAGGTATCTTTACTAAAAATGCTAAAATTAATCCTATATAAAATAACACTCTTGACAAATTAACATTATTTAATATACCAATATATAATGTTCCATAAAAACCATAAATATTAAATAAAGCTACTAATAAAGGTAATGATGCTAATAATGTATAAAACAATAAATAAATTCCTGCTTGTAAACGTTCAGGCTGATACCCTCATCCTAAAATCAAAAATAAAGTAGGAATCAGTCTACCTTCAAAAAATAAATAAAAAGAAAATAATCTTATTCTTCTAAAAGTACAGCATAATATCAACAATAGAAAAATTACAAAAAAAAGAAAAAAAGAATTAAAATATTTATAATGATAAACACGTTCACTTGCAGTAATCATTAAAGAACAAATTCAAAAACTTAATAAAATTAAACCATATGATAAAATATCTATTCCAAAAATATATCTTAAATTACAAAAATCTGTTAAAGTAATAAATCTTAATATAAAAAAAAATGTTATTAAATATAATAAACTTTGAACCAATCATCAAAACTTATTTAGGAAACTTAAAGGGATCAAAAACAATAATATAAAAATAAATTTTAACATTGTAAAATTCTAAAAGTCTGAAAAAAATCATTTCCATGAGTACGAATTATCGAAACCAAAATAGATAATCCTAAAGCCCCCTCACATACTGAAAATGTCAAAAATACTATTCTAAAAAATAATTCAAAAGTATATATATTCAAAAATATAAATAATAACAAAAACAAGCTTAAAACCACAAATTCTAATCTCAATAAAGTTGCTAATAAATGTTTACGGTTAGAACAAAACACTCATACACCTCTTATAAATACTAAAATTATTACAATTCAATTAATAAGTATTACCATTGTTTTAGTAGTTTAAATAAAAACACTGGTCTTGTAAACCAATATTAAGTATTTACTTCTAAAACTCAAAGGAAAGAAAATTTCTCATCATTAATCCCCAAAATTAATATTTTATTCTAAACTACCCTTTGTATATTAAATCTTAGAATTATAATATCAAATTTATTAAATGCAATAGTCTTTACACAAATTAATCACCCCATAGCAATAACATTAATTATTATTTTACAAACCTTAATTGTTGCACTAACTACAGGAATAATAACCTCAACTTTCTGATTTTCTTATATTTTATTTCTTGTATTCCTTGGAGGAATATTAGTTTTATTTATTTATATTACTAGTCTTGCATCAAATGAACTTTTCTCTATTCCCACAAAATCCTTAATTATTGTTTCAATTCTACTTTCTGGAATTATTATAATTTCACTATTAAGTGACTCAACTCTATGAAATATTTTAACATTTAATGAAGAAATAAATAATATCGACAATGAACTTATTACATTTCATAATGAATCAAATTATCTTCTTACTAAATTATATAACAAACCAACTGATTTAATTACACTTATATTAGTTAATTATCTTTTCTTAACACTAATTGCTATTGTAAAAATTACTAATATTTATCAAGGTCCTCTTCGACCAAAAAACTAATGAATAAACCTATACGAACCTCCCACCCCCTATTTAAAATTGCTAATAGAGCTTTAGTAGATCTTCCTGCTCCCTCCAACATTTCAGCCTGATGAAATTTTGGTTCACTTTTAGGATTATGTTTAATAATTCAAATTGCTACCGGATTATTTCTAGCAATACACTATACAGCAAATATTGATTTAGCATTTACTAGCGTAGCTCATATTTGTCGAGACGTAAATTACGGTTGATTTTTACGAACCCTTCACGCTAACGGAGCTTCTTTTTTCTTCATTTGTCTTTATCTACATGTTGGCCGAGGAATATATTATGGATCATATAATTATATGCATACATGAATAACAGGTGTTATTATTTTATTCCTCGTAATAGGTACAGCCTTTATAGGATATGTTTTACCTTGAGGACAAATATCTTTTTGAGGGGCTACAGTAATTACCAATTTATTATCAGCAATTCCTTATTTAGGTACTGATCTTGTTCAATGAGTATGAGGTGGATTTAGTGTTGACAATGCAACATTAACTCGATTCTTTACATTTCATTTTGTTTTACCTTTTATTGTAGCAGCTGCTGTAATAATTCATTTATTATTTTTACATCAAACCGGATCCAATAATCCCTTAGGATTAAATAGAGATGTTGATAAAATCCCATTCCACCCATATTTTTCTTTTAAGGATGTATTTGGATTTATTATTATAGTAGCTTCACTTATTTTCTTAAGTCTCCTTGAACCTTATATATTAGGAGATCCTGATAATTTTACCCCCGCTAATCCCTTAGTTACTCCTGTTCATATTCAACCGGAATGATATTTCTTATTCGCATATGCAATTCTACGTTCTATTCCTAATAAACTAGGAGGAGTAATTGCCCTTGTAATATCCATTGCTATTTTAATAATTTTACCCTTTTACAATAGTAATAAATTTCGAGGAATTCAATTCTACCCTTTAAATCAAATTTTATTTTGATCCATAACAACTATTGTTATTTTATTAACATGAATTGGAGCTCGACCTGTTGAAGATCCTTATATCCTTACTGGGCAAATTTTAACTGTACTTTATTTCACTTATTATCTAATTAATCCATTTATTCTTATAATATGAGATAATTTAATAAATTAGTTATAAAGCTTTATGAAAGCACATGTTTTGAAAACATGAGACAGAAGTTTAATTCTTCTAATAACTTATACTAAAATAAATACACTAAACTAGAAAAGAAAATATAATTACCTTCAACCCCAAATAAAAAAATAAAAAATTTAAAGACAAAGGTAAAAATCTTTTTCAAGCCAAATATATTAATTTATCATAACGAAATCGAGGTAATGTACCCCGAACTCAAATAAATATAAATGATAAAAATGCCACCTTAAAAAAAAAAATAAATGAAAATACATCACTCCCCATAAACATTACACAAAATAATATTCTTATAAATAAAATTCTTGCATATTCTGCTATAAAAATTAAAGCAAAACCTCCACTTCTATACTCCACATTAAATCCCGAAACCAACTCAGATTCCCCTTCAGCGAAATCAAAAGGAGTACGATTAGTTTCAGCTAAACATGAAGCAAATCAAGCCAATATTAAAGGAAATGATAAAAATAAAAATCATGTATAATATTGATAACTAATAAAATTTATTAAACAATAACCATCAATTAAAAATACAAATGATAATAAAATTAAAGCTAATCTTACCTCATAAGAAATAGTTTGAGCTACTGCCCGAAGTCCCCCCAATAAAGCATAATTAGAATTAGAAGATCATCCAGCAATTATAACTGTATAAACTCCTATTCTAGTACAACACAAAAAAAAAAGTAAACCCAAATTAAATGAAAATATTACAGTTATAAACGGATAAACTATTCAAACTAATAATACTAAAAATAAACTAAAAATAGGAGAAAAATAATATAAAAAATAATTTGATAATAAAGGATATGTTGACTCCTTAGTTAAAAGCTTAATTACATCCGCAAACGGTTGAGGTAAACCTACAAATCCCACTTTATTAGGACCTTTACGAATTTGAATGTAACCTAAAACCTTCCGCTCTAATAAAGTCAAAAATGCTACCCCAATTAAAACACCTACAATTAAAATTAAAGCTCCAATTAAACTAGTTATAATTTCCTTTATCAATACTATTTGTAATTATTTACATATTTGAATTCTAAATTCAAGGCACTCTTTCTGCCAAAATAGTTATTAATAATCATTAAAATTAAAATTATTTCAAATATTTGGTCCTTTCGTACTAAAATATTCTTCATAAATAAAGATAGAAACCAACCTGGCTTACACCGGTTTGAACTCAGATCATGTAAGGATTTAAAGGTCGAACAGACCTATAATTTAAACTTCTACACCTAATTATATTCCTTAATCCAACATCGAGGTCGCAATCTTTTTTGTTGATATGAACTCTTAAAAAAAATTACGCTGTTATCCCTAAGGTAACTTTATCTTACAATCAATAATAATGGATCAATCATTCATACATCAATGTATCTTATATAAAGAGTTTATCTAATCTTTATGTCACCCCAACACAATATATTTCTATAAACACTCTTAACATTCTACAACAAATTATTATATAATATATAAAGCTCTATAGGGTCTTCTCGTCCCTCATTTTTATTTAAGCCTTTTAACTTAAAAGTTAAATTCTATTTATTATACTGAGACAGTTAATGCTTCGTCAAACCATTCATTCTAGCCTTCAATTAAAAAACTAATGATTATGCTACCTTTGCACGGTCAAAATACCGCGGCCCTTCAATTATATCAGTGGGCAGGCCCGACTTTAAATTATTCACTAAAAGACATGTTTTTGTTAAACAGGCGAACATTATTTTTGCCTAATTCCTTAATATAAATTATATAAATTAAATATTTTTACATCCAATTATACTAATTTTATCATTATTTCAAATAAATCTTCATTATTTAAATCATTCTAATATACAAATTAAACCTTTTATAAAATCATATTTCCACAAAATAATTTATAACATTATTAAATAGATAGCTAATTTAAAGCCTACACTTCTATATATTTTTCATAAATTATAATGTATGATTTAAAGCTTATCCCCCAAACCATTTTCTAGAATAAATAATCACTTATCAGATTAAAACAATTACTAATTCTAAACTGAATTAAATTCATTTCTTAGAAAACTAGATATCTTAAAAAACGATTAACGTTTCATTACTAATATAACATTACTAATAAATATATTACATTAACTCGCAAATTATATTAGCTCTTTTCAACTCGAGAATTATAATATTCCTTAAAAAATTATTGATAAACCCTGATACACAAGGTACAACTAATAATCTACTTCCTAAAAAATTAATTTTTCAAATATTTCATAATTCTTCCACAATACTACTACACTATAAATAATTATATTATTTCTGTAAAACATACTAAAATCAACTTTAATAAAATTACTTTAATTAAAATAAAATAAAACAATTTAAACTATTAATAATTACCTTTCAGAATAATTCGAATTGCACGAAATTCTTTTCAATGTAAATGAAATGCTTTACTTTAAAGCTTCATTCTGACATTCTAGATACACTTTCCAGTACACCTACTATGTTACGACTTATCTCACCTTAAATAATGAGAGCGACGGGCGATGTGTACATGTTTTAGAGCTATAATCATATTATCATAATATAATAACATTACTTTCAAATCCACCTTTAACTATTTATTTCAATACAATATCCGTTTAATTTTCATTTTATTGTAATCCATCTCCTATTTAATCATAAACTGCACCTTGACCTGACATAAATTTCAATTAAAAATTTAGAAAATTTTTCCTCTTAAAAGATAATCTTACGACGGCGGTATACAAGCTGACATTACAAAATTAAATATAATATAATGTGTATTATCAATTACAGGACAGATTCCTCTGAAAAGACTAAAACACCGCCAAATTCTTTAAGTTTCAAGAACCTAACTATTACTACTCAAGCGTATTCCATTTACATTTAAAAATAATAGGGTATCTAATCCTAGTCTAAATTTTAAATTTCAAAGCTTCATTATCTAATAAAATATATCCAATTATCAAATTCTACCTTCTAAAATCAATTATAATTTTTCAATTAACAAATTAACTTCAACACTAATATCATTTATTTAAGTCCTACGTATAACCGCAACTGCTGGCACGACTTTTGTCGACCATATATCAAATTACTAATTCTAAGTTACCTTAATTAATAAAATTAAATACTGCGAATAATAGATTATCTTTTAGATATATTTATTACCCACAAAAATTTACATGTAAAATATTCAAATAACAAATTCTTAAGCAAGAATAAAACTTTATCATTAAATATAAACATATTGGTTCAAATAAATAATTATATTTACCTCAATTTATTCCTAACTTCATCATTTAATTTTGCAATTACACCTATTCCAAAAATCATGTATTTACACCTCCTGCCAACCCTACACATACTTTTAAGCATTTCTTGCTTGAACCCTTGAGTGTATTAATCATTCTCTTCCTTGTCTTACCACAACTCATTACAACCGTCAATCGTATACATCAACCAATACAACCAAGTGATCAATACCTTACTTTTTCTCCTCAATCTTCATCAAATTTCTTATTTTCCTGGTAACTTCTACAATTACACCTATTCCAAAAAATCATGTATTTACACCTCCTGCCAACCCTACACATACTTTTAAGCATTTCTTGCTTGAACCCTTGAGTGTATTAATCATTCTCTTCCTTGTCTTACCACAACTCATTACAACCGTCAATCGTATACATCAACCAATACAACCAAGTGATCAATACCTTACTTTTTCTCCTCAATCTTCATCAAATTTCTTATTTTCCTGGTAACTTCTACAATTACACCTATTCCAAAAAATCATGTATTATATTCACAATCGTAAATGTAAATTACAGTATTAAAAAAATAAACATATCAACCCCAAATATGAATATTTTACCTAATAATTATAATAAATTTTTTTTTTCCTTCATATGATTTCCTTTTCTTTATCAAATTTGTTATTTCCCAGTATTTTCCAATTACACCATTCCAGAATCATGTATTATATTCACAATCGTAAATGTAAATTACAGTATTAAAAAAATAAACATATCAACCCCAAATATGAATATTTTACCTAATAATATAATAATTTTTTCTCCTTCATATGGTTTCCTTTTCTTTATCAAATTTGTTATTTCCCAGTATTTCCAATTACACCATTCCAGAATCATGTATTATATTCACAATCGTAAATGTAAATTACAGTATTAAAAAAAATAAACATATCAACCCCCAAATATGAATATTTTACCTAATAATATAATAATTTTTTTCTCCTTCATATGGTTTCTTTTTCTTTATCAGAAAAAAAGAAAATCACGGGTCAGTATTAAACCTAGAGAGCATAATAAAGAATCTTCAATAAAAAAATTCATAACGTAATAAATATTTAATTGAGGTTATTATATTTTTTTTTTTTTTTTTTTATCTTATATCAACTTTCATTATATACTTCATTTCTATATAAATAAAAATAAATGCTTATAATCATATAAATTATTAATATAATTAACAAAAATAAATAGATAATTTATATAGGTTATTATATTAAAATAACATATATAATTATATTTAATTATACATTTATATAATAATAAATAAATATATAATATTAATAGAGATAAAGGCACCCTATAATTAGATAAATATTTTTAAGATCCTCTTCTCTGGCCTCTATCCTATAGGTTTTTAATAGGTTAGAAGGTGCCTGCATATTTATAAGTTATTATTTATTAATATACTTTCTATAGGTTATTATATTTAATATATATACGTATATATATATATAACAGGTTGTCTTTTTTTGTTTTTTAATCAGTTTTTCTGTTATCATAAGGTAATATTTTCTATTTGAATAATATAATGAACCACACCAATTAATTATATTTTATCCTATCATAATTTATAATAAATTTAAATTATAAATTTATAGAAAATACTTCATAAATATTTTATTAAATTTATCTAATAAAATATTTCCCATAAATATCTAATAAATAAATTTAATAAAATATTTTTCATAAATTTTAATATTGACCCATAATTTTAAACTTTATAGTTAAAATCTTCCCCCAAGATTTTAATTTAATAAAAGATAAATTCAAAAGAAATTTTCTAAATATTATCCTTTATTAAATATTATATGTCTTATTCTTGCATTCTTGAACATTACTTGCCTGATGAACTTACGAAATCCCCGCGTAAGGGTCTGACGGTCTCTTTCTCGTCTGTCACCCTTTAAGAATTCCTAAAACTGGTCGCCTCCCCGCAGAGGTGGCAGATACCGTAGGAAACTGTTGCTCTTGCATTCTTGAACATTACTTGCCTGATGAACTTATGAAATCCCCGCGTAAGGGTCTGACGGTCTCTTTCTCGTCTGTCACCCTTTAAGAATTCCTAAAACTGGTCGCCTCCCCGCAGAGGTGGCAGATATAAGAAATTTATTTTTCAATATCCCTCCATATTTATCATTTTTAACTTATAATGAACCTATAATTTAATATTTTTATTGAA